CCGCCTGCGGAACCTCAATATCCACAGGCTTATTAGCTAAATGGCAATTGGCGCATACAATACGCCCCGTCGCTTCTCGTGGATTTTCATAACCTTGCTGTGCAAAAACGGGGTATGCTTTTGAAATGTCCGGGCGGGTTATGATATATATTAGAAGCGATACGGAAATAGAACGAGTAATCTGTTCCTTTATCCAAGAAAAAGTGTTTCTATTTTCCATGGTCCAATAGTTGATCCAAAAATTTCTACAATTACAATATACAATAAGGGGGGTAAGTCGCTAGTATAGTTCCCTATCCACAATTCTGTTAGTTACTTAACTAATTTTACTGGAATAATTTTACTGGAATGAGATTTTCCTGGAGAATAATATAAATATCGGATGAATCCCGAAGATGGTTAAAAATAGAAAACGTAAGTACGATTTTCAATACTTTGTTTATGTACAACTACAAAATAACAAGAGCTCTAATTTTCATTTTATTAGATTAATATCAGTGGATTTTATATTTTTTATCAGTCATTCATTGAATGATAAATAACTACAAGTGACGGAGATACTCGATTTAAATAACGAAAAATCAAATATTTAAAAGTTGTATCAAGAATGACTGGAAAGGTGGAAACAAGACCAGATATAATTTGATCATTATGAACAAATCCAAAATCTTTGTAGACAGAGCCAATCATTAATTCCCAACCGTGGGGTGAATGAAATCCGATACATAAGTCAGTTAATAATAGAATAGAAAAAGCTTTGACTGTATCGCTTAAGTTATATAGGAATTTCTGGGACCACGAGTTAAGAATAGCAAGTTCTTCATTACCAATGATAGAATACCCGCTTAGAATAACAAAACATATTATATTTGTCGAGAAGTTCAAAATCGTCTGAATACGATCCTCATTGTGTATCTTAATTAGTTGGATCATTTCTTGTTGGATTCCTATACGAAGCTTGTGTAGACGTATTTCTGAGTATTCTTCGATCAATTCGTCGAAGACGAACAGTTCCTCCAATTCTATGAATTTTTCTAGAATATTCTTTTCTTGAATCTCATTCAAACAAATTTCGGATTGACCGGTATGCCACCAATTAGTAACCCAATATTCCAGACTTTTTTTAAATGAGAGAGAAAGCCACCAGGGCAAAAATACTATAGATGCAAGATATACCAGAGGCGGAAATACTTTCCTTTTTGCCATTTTTTCCTCTGTGAATTGTTAATCAACCAACCCCATTCGTCCACTTTATGTGATTAAATGTTTCTTTCACTTATGAGTTCTATATTCTATACAAGGTATGGAACCTATGAATCTCTTTTATTTAGTTATTTGGTTTAGGATTTTTTGGTTAGTTTTTGAATCTAGAAAGAATAGAGAAATTGACTAAGAATCCACTTCGAATAAAGAAATACGAAAAAAATATCGGGAAACAATATCTGAATCAGAATTAGGTTAAATTTGAAACAAGAGTTTCCTCTCGATGAATGATTCCCTTAATTAATGTTAATGAATATTAGTAAGATTTTGAGACGAAACAACCCCTTTTTTTATCTCTACTATTTCAAAAAAATTCACTGATTGGCCATTATCATTTTTGTGTTGGTCATTAAGTAACAAAAAAGAAAAATGATAAAAAAAGTAAGAGTTTTGTTTTCAATTATGTTCTAGAAAGGAGGAGATTTTTATGTTTTTATCTCCTGATAAAGCGGGAATCTACCAGTTATCAAAATATTTCAATTGGTACACGCAAGAAATAGGCCAATTCGGTAGCTTTTTGTTCAATTTCTCTTGGAGTCAAATTATCATCAATACGTGTTAAGGGGATGGCCCCCCGCCCTCGGATGTCTATATAAAGGACACGACGAACATAAATACTCTCTTTAACTTCTATTCTAATGGACTGAATATCTTTTATAAAGAATCGACGCAATATGCGACGATTTTTTCCAGGGAATCCCCAACGAAAAATACACATTACGCCTTCCTTTCTATCGAATCGATCATAACCACTACCTACATTCCAAAAAATTGTGCACCACAAATAGGAACTAATAAAGAGACCTGCGAGTCCGTAGAAAGACATTACGACCCCTTGCGAAAAAAAAATGATTGGATGAGAAGGAAAAAAGGATATCCAATTTCGTCCAAGGTAACTGGACGTTCCAACCAATAAGAATCCCAATGAACCTAAAAAAAGGATAAAGGCCCAGCAGAAATTACTTATTTTTCTAGACCCCGCGATAAGTTCTATCCATATATGTTCTGATCGCCAACTCATACTCGATTCGATTGTATTTTATTGGAATTGAGAGATTACCTCAAATTAATTTGACTTTACTTTTTTATTTACGAAATAACTCTCATCAACTAGCACTAGTTTGATGTGAACCTTAGGAATAAGTCATCAAATTGGTTAGATCTAAAAAAATAGCATACCTTATAGAATCCCACTATACATCTAAATACACGAATCTTCCATTGACTATATTATCTTGTGTCAGCGGGCCTGGGGGCCCTGTGCTTTTTTATGTTTATGTTTGCTCAGCGAAAATCACATAATCACATATTATACCATATTTCAATAAATGAATATCAATATCTATTTTATGATACAAATCAAAGTTTTGAAACAATTGGAGGGTATAGATATAGGGTTACCTCGGATCTAAAGAATCTTGTTTTTTTGAACATGAAAAGATAAAGAAGCCATTGCAATTGCCGGAAATACTAGGCCTACTAAAGGCACAAAAATAGAGGGAAAGCTGAAAGTTGTCATAGAATGGGTACCTCGATTTATTGTTTGTACCTGTTATGTTATTATTATATTAATATTTCAAAATTCAATATATCTTATAATAATTAGAATTTATAAAATTAGAAAAGAATGAAGCTCATTATTATAACTGTAATAACTCATTTAATGCTCAATTTCAATAACTTTTGCTTCTTTATACAATTCGATCTTATGTGACGAAAGACAATTCTCCTTTTTTATTTGATTCTGACAAACTAACTACCCATTTGCTACAAATAATTGAGCTTAGTGTTCTATTTTATTTCGTCTCTATTCCATTTTGATTCAAAGGAAAGAAAGCGTGGAACTTAAATAACTCACTCAAAACGCTTTTTAAAAGATTACGTGATACAATTAGGTCAAATAAGCCCTTCTCGAATAAATATTCAGCCGATTGCGAACCCTCGGGTACTGTTTTATTCAATGTTTGTTCAATTACCCTTTTACCCGCAAATGCAATGTAGGCGTCGGGTTCAGCAATAATGATATCACCCAACATACCAAAACTAGCTGTCACTCCACCAGTAGTAGGAGATGTAAGGATTGATACATAAAACAACTTTTTAGTTGATTGATAATCATATAAAGCAGACGATATTTTAGCCATTTGCATCAAGCTCAAACTTCCCTCTTGCATGCGCGCCCCCCCGGAAGCACACACTATAACAAGAGGCAGAAATTGATTGGTAGCATACTCAATCAAACGGGTGATTTTTTCCCCAACTACGGATCCCATACTACCCCCCATAAATTGAAAATCCATAACCCCAACTGCTACGGGAATGCCATTTATGTAGCCTATGCCTGTTTGAATAGCCTCAGTTAATCCTGTATTTCTTTGATAAGAATCAATACGATCCTTATAAGGTTCCTCCTCCGAATGAAATTCAATGGGATCCAGAGAGACCATGTCTTCATCCATAGGATCCCAGGTACCGGGATCGATCAAAAGTTCAATTCTATCTGAACTACTCATTTTCAAATGATATCCACAATGTTCACAAATATTCATTTTTGATTTCAAAAATTTCTTATAATTTAATCCATAACAACTTTCGCATTGAACCCACAAATGCCTATATTTTTGAGTTACATCGAGATCATTAGAACTTTCTCCTATAGTTAAATCACTATCCTTTGTACGGATTTGTATACCCAAACCCGCTTTTTCACTATTATTTCTACTTTCACTGCAAATGGCCCTATAAATGTAACTCTCACTTACTGTCGAAGTATGGATACAGATTTGAGACTGAAGATAACTGCCAATGCAATTATAAATATGATTATTCCAACTATATTGAATATCAGACATGTAACTAGAATTCTGATAACTATAAAAAGAACTAGAAAGTTCATTCAGAAAAGAATGATTGTTGTCAATTTCAACAATTTGATTTTCAATATCAAAATATATTGAATAATTGTCTCCATTACTATCATTAACTAAAAGGGTGTCATCGGAGATGAAATTCCGAATATCTTTTTCGCCTAATAAAAAATCAACATTACTATAAGGAGAATCATCACGACCTCCCCAACTCTGAATATTTTTCGATGTATCTTTTCGATGTGAATCTTCACTTTTACTAGTATTTTCACTAGGACCGGGATTGTTCATTGATTTATTTAGCCCACACCTGCGTCCTAACTCTTTCTTACACAACATCGAATTAAACCACCATCTTCGCATAAAGTTTTCTTTTCCCTTATTTGTTTGCATAAAAATAGAATAATAAAAATAGAATAGATGAATAGTCATTGGATTTAAAAATTTAAAATGATTTATTTGATTGGAATATCTTATTTACTATGCGAATAAGCATAGAAAGCCATGGGATTTTTTATTGGCTAATAAGAAAAGGTTAAGAATTTTAAGTATTGAAAAAAAATTCTCTTTTCTTTTAGGAAAATTTTGGGGAATACTTCACTATACACTATATATGAATAGAATCAAACCCCTGTTCATCAGAAAGAAAATGAAAAAGAGCACTTTCCCCTATGTCGTGTCAAATTGGCATCGAAAAAAAGAAATAGAAATATTTGTTTTTCCTATAACCTATAAATAAATAACCTTATAAATGAATAATTCTTTTTTCGTAAAATCTCGTCTCCGAACTAACTCAAAATAAGGAATAATTGATGATTATATTCCACCAATACGAAAAGGAAAAGAAAAGGACAATATACAGGATGGGTA